AATCACACAAGGGTGGATTGATACAATCTAAACCTCTGGTAAAATGCCCCCCGTAACCCAGCAGATAAAGTGCATTACATAGTCCGTTTTAGGGATTGGCGACTACCCATTCAGTGACTTTGGCACTGGACGTTCCAAAAATGGGTACTATCGGGTCGGGTGAATTCAATAATAGACGCCTGGTGGCATTCCAGCTTTCCTTCTCCTTTCAGGACCTATCCGAAAGAGAATCCAGTACTTCTCGGTCGTGAATAGGGCGAACCGCCCCGTGGATATCTTTGCTTCGAACCAAAAACAATTAGAATTAGGCTCGGTCAACTGGAATGTCTATTATCCATATAGGGGATCTTCCAATCGGGAAGATCCATCGACCTGAGACGAAGAGAAAGGTCTATCTATTTTATTTAGTTATTCAGTTAAACCAATGATTCGTTATTGGAGCAGATAGCAAAAACCATTTCATCTGACATGCGTATTTTTGATTTTCCAATGGATTTACATCTTTCATTAATGGAAATTTTTTGATGTAGTGAGTAATAGCTCTGGTTGTTCGCTGTTCAAGAATTCTTGTTTAGGCAGTTCATACCGTCCATACATAGTGTTTTGATCTAAGATTTCAATTCTTCCATGTTTCAGCAGTAGCATATTCTTCCATGGAGCTAAGCTCCATGGAAGAAAGAAGTGTTTCCGCGACTCTACCACCCAGTCAATTCCGTTCCACTTAATCCTCATGACCACATATCTTTCCGGCTAAGTAATGGGAAACCCTTCTCCTGTTACATGAATCCAATTTTCATTTCATCCGAGAAAAGCCATCTTTTTCTCAACAATGTCTTTGCCATTTGATCCAATAGCCTTCCGTGAGATAGGAACAGATTTGATAAATACTGATAACTCTCGGATCGAATATTAGAACGGGAAAATCCATTAGATAATGAACTATTGGTTCTAAGCCATCTCTGGCGATGAATCAAGAATTCGAAGTGCTTTTTTTTCCTATTCTTGAGAAACCAGCGTTTAGATAGAGATGGAAGAGGATCCATTTTGGCAGTAAGAATAAGAAGCCCCTTTAACATCTCTTCATCTTCATCTGCAAAGAATTCTCGATGTGAAAAGACAGAGACAAAGGGCTCATCTTTGAATAGGGAAAAGAGTGGATCCGGGGGGTCCCAAATGAATTGGCTTATTCGAAAAAAGCCTTGTTCTTTGGAAAATCTAGCTCGTGGCGGGTACTGCATGGTTTCACTCTGCAAGAACTCCGAATCCCCCTCTTGAAGCTCATCCTCCTCTTGACGCTCATCCTCCTCTTGAAGCTGATCCTCCTCTTGAAGCTCATCCTTTTCATCATAAAGGATCCCCCGACCGGCCCAATAGGGAAATCCCAATTCATTGGGCCTTTCGATACAATCAAATAGAAATTCCCAAGGGCGCCATATTCTAGGAGCCCAGTCTATGTGATCGAAGAAACCCTCCTCTATTTCCCCTTCTTCAAACTCCGATTCGTATTTTTGATAGAGAAATTTCTGATCAACGATAGAATAAGATCCATTTTGCATCATATATAAGGGATTCCTTGGTTCGGGCCGAAGAAGGAATTTCACTCGATCATTATCAAACCGACTGCAATCTCTTTCTATCCGCGAGGATGCCATCAGAGCGCCTTCTATTTCTACTAGGCCATGAACTAGATCAGAATCATTCTCAACGAACCGATAAGAAGTGATCCTATTTTTTTCATCGGGTCCGGGTAGAGACCAAAGGTCTTGAGCGACCGATCCGGCAGAACAACTCAAAAGATAAAGAAGTATCGTTAATTTCTTCATGCTCGTTCCAAGTTCGAAGTACCATTTGTACAAATAAGGATCCCCTTCTTCACACAATTGCTTCTTTATATAGATAGATATAGGATCTAGGAGGCAATTTCCTAGAAGTACTTTTTGCACAACAGCCCTTCCTATCTGATAGAAAAGGATCCCGTGATCCTGAACCGGTATTACATGGGCTCGCAAATCCCAAGTTTGTCTATGAAGAGCAGATCTAATTGTATTAGTGTCTAGAATTGATTTCTTCTGTGTAATACTAATTGATAGGGCCTCATTGGCAAGTGCTACAAGATCTCGTGCATTGGAACCCATGGCTGTGGACCCGAATCGATTAGTATGGAACATTTTCTTTTCCAAGTGAAATCCCCTAGTATATGAAAGAGTGAAAAAGCGCTTTCGTTGTTGTGGAATAAGAAGCCTTCGTATCTTAATACATGTATTGAATTGATTCGGGGCTATTAGAGCGGGATCCACTTTTTGGGGAATATGAGTCGAAGCAATAACAAGAATATTTCTAGTAGAACATCTTTCACAATCCCTGGAGAGATAGTTCACTAATAGACCGAGGGATAAGTCCTTCGACTCATTCATATCCAGATCATGAATGTCTGGAATCCATATTATGCAAGGAGACATTGCTTTTGCTAATTCGAAGTGAAGGGTGATAAAAAATCGGT